TAAAAATCCCTGCCTTCTTTGAAATATCATGAACTGTTCTTGTTGGTTGAGCGCCTTTTTTAAGAAAATCGAGAATAGCAGGAAGATTTAAATAAGTTTGATTTGTTATCGGATCATAAAAACCCACCTTGTGAAGATCTCTTCCTTCTCTTCGGGATCGAACATCAATTGCAACGATTCGATAAACGGCTCATTGGGATAGATGTATATGAATAATACCCCCCCCTAGAAACGTATAAGAGGTTTTGGCCTCGTACGGCTCGAGAAAAAAAATTCAATGAGTAGAAGTTAACTCTCTGTATAAAATTCAAATATTAAATAGATTCATAAAAACATTAAATAAATTAGCCAGTAGTGAAACCCTAAATATTTTTTTCCATAAAAAACATTCGTAACATTCGTACTCTCCTAACTCAAGTTAAATAACTCTCAAATATCTCAACAGAGAATCCTTAAGTACTTTTTTATTGAGTGGTCTCTAACCCTTTTTTTGTTTGTCTCATTTTTTAGAATCAATTTGGATTCTTCATTCTAATCTAGTTGTTCAAACAATTGAAAACTGGATTTCCTTGTTTCAGGATTCTTTATCCTTACTTTGAATCTTTGGGTTTAGACATGACTTCGGTGATCTTGAATCGTTTTATTAAAAAAGGGCAGCAACACGCCCCTTATTTTGTTTATGATTTCTTTTCTTTCTATCAAAGAATCATACAAACGCTTGATTCACGCATGATAGACTTTTTATTCAAAGAATTTTACAATTTTAAGAAAATTTCCTTTTCCATTGTAAAATTGCTTGAAAGGGCTTTTTTTTTCAATATAAAAATAAAAAGACTTACGAAGTTGTTCCAACTTATTGATTCGCACTAACCCTAGATCCTTACTCCTGCGAAAGGAATAAAAACTTTCTATTCTCCTCGAGCTCCATCCTGTACTCTTTTTTATATTCAAAAAAAGTTTAGAACTCTAGTAAAATAGAACACAAAATGTCGAGCCAAGAGCACCTATATTCCTATATAAAAAGTGGCGGATCAAAAAATCCACAGCGGATCATGTCCTTCAATTCAAGTCGCACGTTGCTTTCTACCACATCGTTTTAAACGAAGTTTTACCATAACATTCCTCTAGTTTGTGTAATTGATTCAAGTATGGAATCATGAATAGTCATAGTTCAGTCAGTATATCGTAATCTATACTTTTTCTTTCTCTATGAATGGAATAGTGAATTTACGCGTAAAAGGTTCAGTCAGAATTCAAATGAATCCCATATTAGATTGTATATATGTAAAATTTAAATTTGAATAGAAATCTATATTTATATATATATAAATTATATAAATATAGATTTTTTTTATTAAAACTCTTAGAATCTATGGTTCTACCTTACTTACCCGCATCACACACAAATTAAAAAAGCAAATAGATTTTTTTGAATTCGGTTGAAATGATGAAAAATAAGTTGATTCTTCTTTTGATTTCAATATTTTATTCTTAAAAAATATTTTTTAAACTAAACAGAAAGAGAAAGATGGTGTATAAAGGCAATAGAAGATTGATTCTGATACTCTGGGACGGAAGGATTCGAACCTCCGAATAGCGGGACCAAAACCCGTTGCCTTACCGCTTGGCTACGCCCCATTTCGATTTTTATTCAAGACTACTAAAAGAGTAATATTGCTATTGGTTGTTCGTCAATTCAATTTAAGCCCAAATTAAATATAGATTACATTGGTGCTAGAGTTTTGACACGTGTAGATAGCAAATCAAACTTACTTTATTGATCATTCCATAGAATTCAATTAAGATATTGTATGAAAATATTATTTATTTCATTCTCATAAGATAAGAGAATGAAAGGATTTTTGATTGAGTAAGTTCAACAAAGTCTTTTTAGACTATCTTTTTTTATTTTTTTCCTTATATAAAAAATATATTAATAACTCAATCAAAATCAAATTATCCACAAGAACACCAATTTTTGTTATGCTTAATATATTTAATTTGATCTGTATTTGTTTGAATTCTGCCCTTTTTTCAAGCACTTTTTTAATCGCCAAATTGCCGGAGGCCTACGCCTTTTTGAATCCAATCGTAGATGTTATGCCCGTAATACCTCTTTTCTTTCTTCTCTTAGCCTTTGTTTGGCAAGCCGCTGTAAGTTTTCGATGAAATTCTTAATACTGTCTTAAAAAAAATTCACGATTTTGATTCTTCCAACAATTCAAAAGATCAAAAAAATCTTGACGTATGAACGAACTCTCAATTCAAACATTTCATTTTTTTTGTAGCCCTACTAAATCTGGATCATTCTATTTCCTAAATTTTATCCTCTTTTCCCTAAATGAAAGAACCTAATTAGATTCGAGTTCGCCAAAAAAAATATCTAGATGTTGGTATGCAAATCTGTTTGAATATGAAAGACTCGACTATTATCTTAATTACAAATGACTTTCTGAAACCCTTTTTTTTCGAGAAAAAAATAAATCACTTGATTTATTGGTATCAAAATTAGATATTTGGTATAAAAATAGAGAATCTATTCTCTTTTTTTTTTTAGTAAGATCTTGGAGATTGTGTAATGCTTACTCTCAAACTTTTTGTATACACTGTAGTTATATTCTTTGTTTCTCTCTTCATATTTGGATTCCTATCTAATGATCCAGGACGTAATCCGGGACGTGAAGAATAAAAAGGTTTTTTATTGCTTTATTTAATTAGTGGAAATGCTCGAATTTTATTAGGATTTTATCTATTACACATCGAAAAAGGGAAAGAGAGGGATTCGAACCCTCGGTACAATTAACTCGTACAATGGATTAGCAATCCAACGCTTTAGTCCACTCAGCCATCTCTCCTAATCGAAAAGGGATACTTAATTAGGTTCATTAGACAAAAAAAGGCTTGAAAAAGAACCTTCTCCACTTTATTCTAAAAAAGCTTTAGTTTTTTTATAGATTATTCTTTATATTATATATATTTTTGCATTTTCTATATTTTATTATATATAGATAATATAGATAATTTCTTTTTTATTATATAAATATATTTCTCATCTATTTATATATATAATATATATATATATTACTATTATATAATTTTTTTATATAACTTTCTTCAGTAATTCTATTTATATCAAAAATTTAGATAAAGATTAGATAAAGAAAAGGCGCGAACTCAAAAGAGAAATAAATAAAACCACAATAATAGAAATAGAGAATCCTTTTTTTATTTTGTCTCGTCAAAACACAAGTAAAAGATCTTTTTTTTTTAATAGCCTGGCCTGGTCAGCCCCCAGCCGGGCCTTTTTTTGTTAAAGTTAAAAAGACTCATCCGATGGATTTTTAGACAAAAAAGATCTGAAATTGAAAAAAAAAAATGGAATCAAATCTGCTTTTACTAATTTTATTAAGTTTTATTAAGTCTACGCGTCAACGCTAGAATTTTCTAATTTTTTTTTTCAGATTTTTTTTATTACACCCCTGATTACTTTGTTCGACAAAAGATCAATTTATATGTAATAATGGCATTGTAGCGGGTATAGTTTAGTGGTAAAAGTGTGATTCGTTCCTTTAATCCCTTTAATAGTTAAAGGGTCTCTTGGTTTGATTTATCTTCCGATCAAAAACTTTATTTCTTAAAAGGATTTAGTCCTTTCCCTTTCAATAAAAGATTCAAGGAAGATTATAGATTCTCGTAATTTGTATCCAAAGACTCTAATCAATTGTAAATTTGGATTATGAAATTCCGAAACATAATTTTTGAATTGTATGACTATTTACAATTCAATAAGTATAACAAGAGGATCCATGGATAAAGCTAGGAAAGTTTCTTTCTAATCGTAACTAAATCTTCAGTTCTATTCATTGTTTGGTATAGAAAAATTGAAGCAAAATAGCTATTAAACGAGAACTTTGGTTTACTAAAGACATCGACATATTATATTGTTTTAGCTCGGTAGAAACCAAATACTTTTCCTAAGGATTCCGTGAAATAGAAATAAAGAACGAAGTAACTAGAAAGATTGTTCGAGTTCTCCTGATCTATCTTCTAGAAGGATCATCTAGAAAGCAAAATTTTCTGTGAAAGCACCCATACGGAAAAAAAAGCTAACATAGATATTATGGGTTGAATTTTGATTTCGTTCCTGTCTTATTTTATTTGGGAATTTCTCCATCCATCATAAAGGAGCCGAATGAAACCAAAGTTTCATGTTCGGTTTTGAATTAGAGACGTTAAAAATATAAAAATGATCAATCGACGTCGACTAAAACCCTTAGCCTTCCAAGCTAACGATGCGGGTTCGATTCCCGCTACCCGCTCTAAATTTTAAATTGCCCTTATTCGAATTATAGACAATTTTCTCTATTAGAATTGTCTAATAGCAATTGTGTATTGAAGTGAATTCAATACACAATTGCTAAAAAGATTTCGCACGTTCTTTTTTTTTTAACAATTGGAAAGTAAAAAAAAGCGAAAAGCGTCCATTGTCTAATGGATAGGACATAGGTCTTCTAAACCTTTGGTATAGGTTCAAATCCTATTGGACGCAATATCAATATAGATATAAATATATTGATATTTATCTATTATTTACATTTCTATATATTATATATAATATATCTTTTATTCTATTTCGAAAAAAGATAAGAAAGAAATAGAATAAGAAATAAATTCTGAATGCTTTAAGATTTAATATTAAACAGAGATTAGTTATATACTTATTTCTATTATATATATACTTAATATACTTAACTTATAGATAGACTTCTATTTATATTTATAGAATTTCTGAAAAATTTAATTAAAATTAAAGAATAAAATTGACTAAAGAATCAAAAATAAGAATGATCAATTTCGTTTCTTTTTTTTATTTCTACTGAAGTAGAAAACGTTCCAGTTGCTCTTGAATGCCTTCTTTCAAAACGCTTTCTGCTTCAGCGGTTAATGTCTTGGTAGAGGATATGATTTCTTGGAACTGAGGTTTATTCGTTTTTAAGTAA